ACTTTGGGATTGCTGAATCAAAGACAAAAAAAGAATACGTTTAAAAATATAAAGCAACGGAACCACCATAGTATTTTTTTAACTCCTCCGAAAGAAAGGGTGGCAATTTGACCATTTACCCATCTGGGGTTGATAGATTCTATTTTTATCTTTCTTGAATAGAAAAATAAAAAGTTTTAAGGGTCAATTTGATTGTAGAGCCGTATGCAATGCACAAAAGACGATGCCCGTACGGTTGTTCAATTCTATCTTTTTTCCTATTATTTTATTCGTTATCTTTCTTTTCGGTTCGTTTCATCACACCAGATAGAGAACCCTTATATCATCAGGGTAATGATCCATCAACCCGCTAGTTCTTTTTATGAGGCACAAACGGGCGAATTTATCCTGGAAGCGGAAGAACTGCTGAAACTACGAGAAACCCTCACAAGGGTTTATGTACAAAGGACGGGTAAACCATTATGGGTTGTATCGGAAGACATGGAAAGGGACGTTTTTATGTCAGCAACAGAAGCCCAAGCTTATGGAATTGTTGATCTTGTAGCAGTTGGGTGAAAAAAATGTCTTTTGTGCAAATCCATGATTTAAGATTTTAAATCCGAGTTTACTATTCTATTAAATCTATTAAATAGGAAAAATTCATAATCATCCCGGTTAGGATCAATCTAAACCAGCCCCTATTTAGGTATATGATTCAACATGCCAACTATTAAACAACTTATTAGAAATACAAGACAGCCAATTCGAAATGTCACGAAATCTCCCGCTCTTGGGGGATGTCCTCAGCGCCGAGGAACATGTACTAGGGTGTATGTGCGGCTCGTTTAGATCATGAACTGACACAAAAAAGCAAAAACCCGCTTTCCAGTATAAATGATCAATACCAGCGAATAGGATAGAATGGAAGAAGGAACTCCGTTCACTATCTAAAAATAAGCAAATCGATCCCCCTAAATTGTGGATAAAGTTTATGGTTTCCGTTGTTGCAAATTCAACCACCTGAATTTAAGATGATAACCAATTCTCCATTGATAACAAATGGTTATCCATTAAGCGGAGGAAATCTTATTGAACTTTTCAAAAAAACATAAAAATGAAGTTCTCAGCCGGTCAAGAACGGATTACGAGGGTCAGCTATCCGGCTAACTTTCAGAATTAAATACCGTTACTGTATAGGTGGGTCTCGCTGTGAAAGACCTGTTACTGTATAATTTATGGGTAGAGCCAAATAGCGCGGTGTGAACTATACAAGTTACCAAAAACATTGATTAAATGAAGTTTTGTTTTTTTAAGGCTCCGGTGTATAGAGAAGACCTCGCCGTTTAAGAAGTAACCATAGAAACGATGTAACCCACGATTTCTTTATCCATTTAATTTATAATTTTTATTGACTTTCTTTTTGACACCTAGCAAAAGAAAATTTCTTATTTCTTTTGTATTTCACAGTCAAATACCTAAAAAATAAAATCGTGGTCGGGAAGGTTATAGTAGCCGAAGCCGTTGGAATTTGTATTTTATACATTGGAAAAATCCGTTTGGTTATTAATAGACCAGGGCGGGGAAAAGGATAACTGAAAGAAAAGAAATCGATTAGTTATTCGTCAAAGTTTTATTTATTCAATGACCAGAATTAAACGCGGATATATAGCTCGGAGACGTAGAACAAAAATTCGTTTATTTGCATCAAGTTTTTTGGGGGCCCATTCAAGACTTACTCGAACTATTACTCAGCAGAAAATGAGAGCTTTGGTTTCGGCTCATCGCGATAGGGACAATCAAAAGAGAAATTTTCGTCGTTTGTGGATCGCTCGTATAAACGCAGTAATTCGGGAAGGGGGGGTATCTTATAATTATAGTAAATTAATACACGATCTATACAATAGACGGTTGGTTATTAATCGTAAAATACTAGCTCAAATAGCTATATCAAACCGGAATTGTCTTTATATGATTTCCAACGAAATCAGAAAAGAAGTAGATTGTAAAGAATACACTGGAATAATTTAAATGGAGTTACCCGGAGAATGAACTCCGGGAAGGTGGGGTCAAATTACTATGAAAAAATATGTTAAAGTAGTCAAAACGAATGAACACGTTCAATAAAAAATCTTTTTTCGATTCGTTTTTTTGTTACGGCCCGATAATCAAATCTGGATTCTCGGATTTGTCGAACAAAACACCAATTTGCATTTGAGTTCGGGTTGGAATTCTGATTCAAGTGAACAAAGAAAAAGCTTATTTATTTCTGGTTCTAAGGCCTGCAGCTCTAGCGGTCGGCTCGGCTCTTTCAAATTGTTTCTCATTATTGAGAAAGGGTAACAAAGATAAAATACGAGCTTGTTTTATAGCTATAGTAATTAATCGTTGTTGTTTCAAGGTCAATCTATTCACCCGCCTAGATAATATTTTTCCTTGTTCACTAATAAATCGACTAATTAAACTCATGTTTCTATAATCAATTCGATCCCCCGATTGAATCGGGGGCAACCGCCTACGAAAAGATCGCTTGGATTTAAGAAAAGGTCGCTTGGATTTATCCATGGTTTGTTTGTTTAATTTATTTCTTATCCTGAAAATCCTATTTCTTAATTGTCATCTTAACCCCCAATAGGATTCTTTTATATTTTAATTTAAATATGTTCTATATAATGCCATCTTAACCTTTTCAGGGATAAGACATACGCCGTTCGATCTATTTCTTTATTTCCCCATGAATCACATGTTTGTAACAATAGGGACAGAATTTTCTCAATTCTAATCGATTCGGCGTATTGTGCCGATTCTTTTGAGTAATATATCTGGAACTGCCTGTTGGTACCTTCTTAACACTATTTCGGATACAACTAGTACATTCCAAAATTACCGTTATTCGCGCATCTTTCCTCTTGGCCATGAACCCCCCTTGGATTTTTGATTTACTCAACTCTTCTATTTTGATTTGAAAGAAATAAATAAAAGTTACTTAACTTGAACTCCAACTCTAAAAGATCAAAATCAATAAAGTAATAATCAATCAAAGCAAAGCCATAGTAAATAATAAGTAAGATAATGATCTAGAAACTCTATTTCTATTTGAAGGACGGCATTTCAATTAAAGATCTTGTATTCTTGCCCTAGACCCACATTTTACTACTCTACCCCCCACGCCCTTATTCTTATTAATATGAATTTAATTCGAGTTTGAACCCCAGTCTCGCAGACGCCGAATCCACTTCTATTCTTTCCCTTTCGCCCCTTATTCTAAAAATAAGAAATAAAAAAGAGAAAAAGGGGGGGCAATTAGTCATAGATATTTAATTGTATCTCGAATTTTCTTCACCCCCCCTCCCCCCCGATGTCAATAATTAGAATGAAAAAAGGGGAATGTCAACGCATCCGGGAAAAAACGATTAATCTCTATCAATAGGCCTGCTAAAGCCCCGAACCATAGCGTACTTAATACTGGGGCCACGGAGAGATATGTTTTTAGATCTCGCATTGAAAAACCTCCTTTTGTTATTTATTGTAACCAAAAATAATCATTTTTTTATACGGGATTTTGTATTTCGTATATATATAATAAGTCTTTTCGTTTTCTTATTATTATATATATGTTAAATAAGATCAAAAAGACGAAATGGGCATAAATTGTGTTTTTCGATGGAGGAAATAGGGATATGGAAAACAAGGCAGGAATTCTCTACAATGACACTGTAGAACAATTGAAGGGATGTAGCGCAGCTTGGTAGCGCGTTTGTTTTGGGTACAAAATGTCACAGGTTCAAATCCTGTCATCCCTACCTATCACTGACCCTTTGAGCAGTAACGGGGAATCAATTGAGATCGATTCAAGTTTCCCAGAATCATTCATTTTTATGAAACTATAGAATATATCCCTATAAAATGGATTCGTGTTAGAAAAACAATCCTTTTTTATAGTCTTTTCTATTCTGATAAGAAAGCGCTCTTAGTTCAGTTCGGTAGAACGCGGGTCTCCAAAACCCGATGTCGTAGGTTCAAATCCTACAGAGCGTGGTTTTTTCTTCGTAGATCGGATTAGACTGAAATGGATTTAGTCACTTGCACAGTAATTATAATTTGACCTCCCGGGGATTAAAGAAAGGAGGAGGCCAAAATTAATCAAAGATCCAACTGATCACCACGCCTGTATTGTAAATATGCAGTTACGAATAATCCAGCCAAAGTAATAGGAATTAGGCCTAACACGATTCCAAATAAAAAAACTTCAATCATTTCAATTTTTTTTTGAAAAGGAGAAAAAAAAAGGTAATATCATATCTATACCTAAATATTAATCCAAATTGGCGTGAATCTCAATAACCAAGAATTGCCAATTGGCCCCTAAAGTAACTCCAGAATACACGAGAAATCTCACAGAAAGATTTCCTTTCTGAATTGTTTCTTTTAAATAGAGAAATTTTAAATAAGTCGTATCTTGCTCAGACCAATAAATAGAGCTGAAGTTATAGTTAAAGCCGCCAGTAGAAAACCAAAATAACTAGTTATAGTAAGCATGAGGGGGTTAAATGAAATAAGGTCTTTTTATACATATCATATGTTTCTAAAGCATTTACCTAAGTTTCGATTTTTGTAAAAAAGGAAGATATACAAAACTTTCAATTGAACTTATTCTTTCAATTGAAAGTTTTTGATTCATCTATCATTATAAACGCCACACACAAAGATAAGCGGGCATATAAAAGAAACTCATTTCTCATTTATAACATCTAGCCACCCCGCGATTCCTACCGACCCAGTGGTTGAGCATAAACTAATAATACGAACTAGATCGTGTAACTTCATTCAAAAATGAAACTCTTTTTGAATTCTTTTTTTTTGAATACAATTTTTCCATTTTTATTTCCCATATTTAAAAAACATAAAGTCTCGTTCTTCTAGCTAAATCCAGATTTGGATTGAGATCCAATCCAACAATTTATTACAACTATTGATTCCAATTATTTTATTCTTTTCTTTCTTCGTTCATCGAATAGGATCTA